TTTCTTATATATTAATTCCAAATTATTGATTTTTAAAAGTATTAAACATAAATTTTTTTTATGTAATTTATCATTATTATTATTTGTTTCAAAAAATCTAAATGACAATGAAGAAAAATTATCTTTTGTACTATTTGTACTAGTTTTTCTTATTAGTTTTTTAACTTTTTTTACGACTTTTTTAAAAAAAAGACCATATCTAAATATGATAATAGATTTACTATTACTAACGGGTATTGAAACATATACATTTAATTCAGAAAAATCTAACTTAAGTGGAAAGTCCTTTAAACTACAGTTTATACCAACAAAAAAACCATAATCTATTTCGTGTCTCTTAGTTTCATCTTGTATATATTGATATGGACGAGCTTCCTCATCTATAAATTCACAAATTTTTTTTTTAAGTTTAAATTTTAAAGGTAAATCTTCTTTCTTAAAAGTACAAAGATGCTCATAAATAGTTTTTGCTCCTATAGCAGAAATAAATTTTCTATTTTCAATTTTTTGTTTTAATACTCCTGTTGAATTAGATAATGCAAAAAGTAAGTTTAAAGTTATATCATCTATACTATCTAATGATTTAATTTCTTCCTTATTTTTATTTTTATATATTTCTGTAATTAGATTACGAGTAGTGCTATCTAGTTTAGAAATAACATTATTTAATTCAAACTGTTGTGTTAATGGACGAAGTGATTTTTTAATAAAAATTATAGGTTTTACAAGATATCTCCTATATGTACATATAAATAAAATTATATACATTACTAAAATAATCAAAATCTTTTTTAATTGATCAAGTAATTTGACCGTGTATAAAAAAATAGTTATAAAAAATTTTTTTATATATAATTCTCTTAAAATTTCTATAATTTCAAGTATTAGTAATTTGATTGTTGTTTTTTTCATTCTCATAAATTTGTTAACCTCTTTTTTTTTATTAATCATATATATTTATATATGTTATGATATGTTATGTGTATGTTATGATATGTTATGTGTTTTTTATTAATTTTTTATTAAAATTAATAAAATATAAATAATTATATATTATAATTATTATTTATATAATAAAATAAAATTTATATACTTAATTAAATTAAGTGCATTCCAGTAGGAATGCTGCATCCAGTAGGAATCGAACCTACTTAAATCCAATTATGAGTTGGGTGCTTATACCAATCAGCCATGGATGCAATAATTTAATTTTATATAATTATTTATATTTGAATATTTGACTAACTAATACATACTAATATTAGTTTAGTTATTTATATATAATAATTGTTAGAATCGTTAAATTAAATAATAATTTATAAAAAAATTTAAGTAAAATTAAAAATAAAATAACAATGAAAATAAATAATTTATTTAATCAAATACGAAAAAATTTAATTTATGGATATAATTTCAAAAAAGGTAGAAATACAAGAGGTGTGATTACAATACGTCATAGAGGAGGAGGACATAAACACTTATACAGAAAAATTAGTTTCAACTATATTAAAACAGAAACAATTTGTCAAATTTTAACAATTGAGCATGATCCTAACAGAAATGCAAATATATGTTTAGTTTATTTTAAAAATGATCAAAAATACAAGTACATTTTACATCCACATGGAATAAAAATAGGAGATATAATTCATTATAATTCTAATAATGAAATAATATCTACTGGAAATACATCCACTTTAAAATGTTTACCTTTAGGAACAATCATACATAATATAGAATTTGTACCTAATAGGGGTGGAAAAATTGCTCGTGCAGCTGGTACAATGGCAAAAATTATTAGAAAAACATATAATATAGCTACATTAAAATTACCTTCTGGAAAAATAAAAAATATTTCTTTAAAATGTTTTGCAACTGTAGGCCAAATAGGTAATACTCAAATAAGAAATAAGATATTTAAAAAAGCAGGTTCAAAACGTTGGATAGGTCAAAGACCAAAAGTAAGAGGACTTGCTATGAATCCTGTAGATCATCCCCATGGAGGGGGCGAAGGAAAAACTTCAATAGGTAGGAAGTATCCATTAACTCCTTGGGGTTATCCCGTACATGGAAAAAAACGACGAAAAAAATAATATTAATTTACGTTTTTAATATCGAATCAGCATTTTTTATTATTGATTTTTTACCTATTATAATTGAATATACAAATTTATTTAAAACAAAAAATGTTGATTCGATACTTTCGGTATTAATAGGTATAAAAATATCAGCTAAGTCTGAATAATAATGGTAACGACTAGATATGCAACAAATAGTATATATATTTAATTGAAAACATTCTTTAAGAACTTGTTCTATGTATTTGTTATTCTTCTGATCAATAATAATTATCACTATTTCAGGTATTTGTGTCATATATCTTATACCCTTTGAGGAAATTAAAAATCTATGTATTATATTTCTATTAGAATTAGTTATTTCCCAATTCCTTAATTCATAAAGTTTTTTTTCTGTTGTGGACCAATTGGTTAAAAAACCATATAACCATTTATTAACAATATAATGTGACCGAGTTTTTAATGATGCTTCTATTAATAATTTTTCAATAAATTCCCCTATACCTATAAATAAAATAGATTGTTTTTGACTTGAAGCATAAAAAAGAAAATTACAAGCTGATGATAATGAATAACTTATTTTATTTAAATTAATTGCATAACGAGTTATTTCCTTTATTTTATACTTATAGTTATAGTTAATATTTTTATTATTTTTTTGTTTTTTTTCGTTTTTTTTTTTATAATTGTATTTTTCGTTATCATTTAAATCGTTATCATTTAAACATCTTTTATCACCACCACTATAATAATACTGATTTTTTTTTTTATATACTTTTTTATATTTATAAACGATGTAAGGATTTGTTTTTATTTCATTTTTAAGTTTTTTATTATAAGATTTATTTTCTTCAATTATAAGCATATGCACTTTATTTTTTAATATATCATTTATACTTATTTTTATATTATTATTATTATTCATAATCATTTTATTTTCCTCCTCTATGACGTATTGTAATCACACCTCTTGTATTTCTACCTTTTTTGAAATTATATCCATAAATTAAATTTTTTCGTATTTGATTAAATAAATTATTTATTTTCATTGTTATTTTATTTTTAATTTTACTTAAATTTTTTTATAAATTATTATTTAATTTAACGATTCTAACAATTATTATATATAAATAACTAAACTAATATTAGTATGTATTAGTTAGTCAAATATTCAAATATAAATAATTATATAAAATTAAATTATTGCATCCATGGCTGATTGGTATAAGCACCCAACTCATAATTGGATTTAAGTAGGTTCGATTCCTACTGGATGCAGCATTCCTACTGGAATGCACTTAATTTAATTAAGTATATAAATTTTATTTTATTATATAAATAATAATTATAATATATAATTATTTATATTTTATTAATTTTAATAAAAAATTAATAAAAAACACATAACATATCATAACATACACATAACATATCATAACATATATAAATATATATGATTAATAAAAAAAAAGAGGTTAACAAATTTATGAGAATGAAAAAAACAACAATCAAATTACTAATACTTGAAATTATAGAAATTTTAAGAGAATTATATATAAAAAAATTTTTTATAACTATTTTTTTATACACGGTCAAATTACTTGATCAATTAAAAAAGATTTTGATTATTTTAGTAATGTATATAATTTTATTTATATGTACATATAGGAGATATCTTGTAAAACCTATAATTTTTATTAAAAAATCACTTCGTCCATTAACACAACAGTTTGAATTAAATAATGTTATTTCTAAACTAGATAGCACTACTCGTAATCTAATTACAGAAATATATAAAAATAAAAATAAGGAAGAAATTAAATCATTAGATAGTATAGATGATATAACTTTAAACTTACTTTTTGCATTATCTAATTCAACAGGAGTATTAAAACAAAAAATTGAAAATAGAAAATTTATTTCTGCTATAGGAGCAAAAACTATTTATGAGCATCTTTGTACTTTTAAGAAAGAAGATTTACCTTTAAAATTTAAACTTAAAAAAAAAATTTGTGAATTTATAGATGAGGAAGCTCGTCCATATCAATATATACAAGATGAAACTAAGAGACACGAAATAGATTATGGTTTTTTTGTTGGTATAAACTGTAGTTTAAAGGACTTTCCACTTAAGTTAGATTTTTCTGAATTAAATGTATATGTTTCAATACCCGTTAGTAATAGTAAATCTATTATCATATTTAGATATGGTCTTTTTTTTAAAAAAGTCGTAAAAAAAGTTAAAAAACTAATAAGAAAAACTAGTACAAATAGTACAAAAGATAATTTTTCTTCATTGTCATTTAGATTTTTTGAAACAAATAATAATAATGATAAATTACATAAAAAAAATTTATGTTTAATACTTTTAAAAATCAATAATTTGGAATTAATATATAAGAAACAATATAATTATATAATTAATTATATAATAGATAATACAACTAGCAATATTAATTTAGTTGAAAATAAAAATATTTCATTAATAAAAATAAATTTTATCGAAAATATTATAAATGATATATGTAATTATACAACTACGTTATATGAATTAAAAGAATTATATAAAGTATATAAAAATAAAATAAAAAAAAAAAAAGAGGAATTTAATTTATATGCAAAAAACTATAAAAAATATATTGAGATTTATAAAGAGTGTATTAATTATTATAATACGTATGGGACTTTATTTCCTTATTTGGATTCAGATAATAACCCTATTGTAAATCTTTTTTTCACATATAATTGGATTTTTCAATCAAACTTTTATAGAATTATAAATTTTATACCTACACTAATAAATGAATTTTGCTTATATATTACAATATCAAGTTATAATGCATTAATTAAACTATATTCATATACAACTAGCAAATTATATTCATATATAACTAAAACTAACAAATATGAACTTGTTTATAAAGATAAAAATGACATATCAGTTTCTAAAATCAACTTAGTTAATATTAAATATTTACAATCAAAAAGATTAACAAATATTAATATTAAAAAAAAAGAAAAAAAAATTATTTCGTTCTCACCATATACTTCATATAACTTAATAAAATATAATGATATAACTTTGGTTTATTATTTTCTTTTGCAAAATAGTAATTTTGCAAAAATATCCGATTATAACAAATATTTGATAAATTTAAAATTTAACAATAATAAAAATAATTATAAATATTTCATTGAAATATTTATAAATTTCAATAAAAGATATTTAAAAAGAAAAAACAGAATTAACTTAAAAAATTTATTACAAAATTTATTAGTTAATAATACTAATTATGAATTAAATTCATGTAAAAAATACAAGGAAACAGAATTATCAAAAATTAAACAAAAATACATTTTTAATATAGATTTTGAAAATCATATATCTTTACAGCTTGAAAAAGCAAATTATAAATATATATATGATTATATTAGTACTGATGATAATCTTATATATGATTATGATAGTTGTCCTATAAACAATAATTATTTTAAAAATATTGAACAAAAAAACGTCGAACATATATATTCTTTATATACACATCCTAAATATATTGATAATAATGTAAAAAACAATTTAATTAAAAAAGATACTAATTATTTAGAGAAAGAAATTATAAAAAATAAAAATATTATTGAAAAAATTATAAAAAATCAAACAATATTATATTATTTAAATTTTTTTAATTTAAATAACCATAATTTTTTAAAAAAAGATTTATGTAATTTATATAAATTAATATATAAAAATATTATTAGTTTATATAATATAAATAAAATAAAAATTTATTTTTTTATATTATTTTTTTACCAAACAATTTGCAATAAATGTTACATATTATTATATAAAATTTTATACAATATATATGTATGGATATATAATCAAGAAAAAAATAAAATAATATTTTTTGCACAACTTAAATTGACCAAAAACATAAATATAATTCAAAAGATTATTAAGAATACATTAATAAAATCAAAAGAATTATCAATGTTATCACTAGAAAAAATGATAACACCAAAAAAAAATTATAGTTTTTTTCCAATACAAATCGAATATACTGTTATTTTTATTATTATACCTATTTTGTTATATATATTTACTATTATTTTTAATTTAAATCAATTATATGAACAAACAAAAATATTGAATTATTTGGTTTTACCATCATATATTCAAGAAACACATATGCTATATGCTCATACAAAAGAAAATTTCTTTCAGCGTTATAACAATATATTAATTGATATAATTAAAACATTTATATCGTTTGTAAAATCTTTATTAGAATATCACAACATTTTTAAATATCGAAATATAATACATATTAAAGAAGAATTTATAATATTATTTTCATCTATTAGTTGTAACTTAATTAGTTTAATTAAAAATTTTGTAAATCAAATAAATTTTTATAAATATGCAACATATTTTAGTTATCAAAGTAAATATCTATATTTGTATTTTTTTGATCAAAAAAAAATACAAACTAGAAAAGGTTACCTATATAATAATATAGAAAATTGGATTGATAATAGTTTTTTAATTAACGATAAAGAAAGAAAATTTATTATTCAGTATACGACAATTAATAAACATAAAAAACTAAATAATTTACTTCAAAAAAAATATGAGCAACCTGGCTATAAATATTTATGTAATTTAGTTAATAAAAAATATAATTATGATTATAATACCAAACTAGAAGAGAGACCAATATTTTTAGCTAATAATTATATAAATTTATACCCAAATAATACTACAAATAAACGTAATTTTTTTCCTTTTTCATTATCATTTATTGATAAACATAATGTATTAGTTATAGATAATGAAAACGAAGATTTTGTATTAATAAAAAATAATATAATTAAAAATTCCTGTATTCCATTTGTAACCTTGACTACTTCTTATGAAGACATGATTTCAAAATTTGAGACTCCCTTTCCTAATTTTAGAGCTTTTAAAAAAAGAAAAATAAAAAAGAATACAATAAGTTATATTGATAAAAATAACAAAGTTTTTAAAAAATTTGTTCATGGAGATGATATATTAGATAATTTAATATTAAATAATCTTAATGATAAGACATTCGATTTATTTTTTCAATTAGAATTAATAAATGCAATATCCCCTTGTATTGTTTGGATTCCTAATATTCATGAATATAATATGAATTTAGATTTATATGAAAAAAAAACATTTAATTACTTTGCATTACTAAATTTGGTAAATATTATTTCTTATAATTATAATGAAAATAAACAAACTATTTTTATTGCATCTACTTTAAATTTAAAGAAAACTGATCCTATTTTTATAAAACCTAATTGTTTAAATAAATGTTTATTATTACGAAAACCAACTAATATATTAGATCAAAGAAAATATTTTTTTACATTATTGAAATCAAAAGGTTTTTATTTAGAAAATATTATAACAATAAATAATAATTTAGTAAATAGTAAAGGAATACGAGATATATTTACACTTTCAAACGAAACAATATTATTAAGTATTATAAACAAAAATAACAACATTATAAATGATAATATAATTCAATTTAGTCGACATAAACAGTTTCATACTTATGTAAATATAACAAAAACTCCATTAAATTTTACATTATATCAAATTGGTCAAGCATTTATTCAAATCATACTTAATTATTCACCTTTAAGTGATCCTCTTTCAATTTATACAAATTTTTTAACTAAAGATTATTTTTATAGACATTATTTTAGTCTTTGTACAAATATTACTCGAATTAACTTGTGTTTTTATATTTTCAAATGTTATGCTGGATTTATTATTAATAAAATGTGGTATTCGTTAGAAAAATATAATTTAGTATTGACATGTAAATCAACTTCAAATATTACTGATTTTAATTTATTTTATGCTTTATTGCAAATAGAAAAAACAATTTTATTAAATAATTTTGATTCAAGTAATAATAATTATGAGTTAGATACACTTGTAAATTATGCACCAAAAGATTGGTCTAATTTTTTTTTATTTGAATTTGAAAAAGAATTAAAAAAAGACTTGTTTAAAGATGAATCATTAAGTTTATACAAAAAAGGTACTACACCTTCATTTATAAATCATAATTGGTATAGTATTCACAAAGAAAAATATTTTTTTGAAGACTTAAATAAAAATAAAATAGATCTTTATAAAAATAACATTTATAATGATGAATATTATTACTATTCATTTGTAAATGAAGTTGTTTGTTATTTATATTCATTAATATATGAAAATAAATATATATTTGAAAAAATAATGCTAGTACTATCTGAAAAAGGATGGATTTTTCCTGAAGAAATAAAGACTATACTTTTAGATTTTATCATTAAAAAAATTTAAGATAAATTTTTTTTACTAAAAACATAACTTTTATTTTCTTCAGCTATTTTCATATATTCATCTTTTTTACGTATAGCATTTCCTTTATCCATAACAACTTCCAATAATTCGGAACTTAATTTTTCAATAAAAGTTCTATCAGAAGAACGTTCTTTAGCTGCTGATACTAACCAATGTATAGCTAATCTACGTGCTAATAAACGAAATGATGTTGCAACTGTAACACTAACTTTACGCATGTTTTTTCCTTTAGTTTTTTTATTTACATTTGTTGATTTTTTTGGTCTTAATATAAGTAATGGAGTTAATTTTTTAAGTGCTTTTCGTATAATTATTAAAGGATCAGATTGTGTCTTAGATTTTATAAGATTAAGAGTTCGACAAATAATTTTATAAGACAACGACTTTTTACCATTTTTTATATTTTTATTAATTAACAAACTAATAATTCTATTTTTATAAATAGGATCAGGCTGGTATTTATAATTTGTTTTAGTTTCTAATTCTAATTTAGGTCTTTCCTTATAATTTATTTTATAACCAGTATCCGGTTTGTAACTGGTATCCAGTTGTTTGTAACTGGTATCTGGTTTATAACCGGTATCTGGTTTATAACCGGTACCAGGTTTATAACCAGTATATGGTTTATAACCGGTACCAGGTTTATAACCAGTATATGGTTTATAACCGGTACCAGGTTTATAACCAGTACCGGGTTTACCAGTAGTACCGGGTTTATAACCGGTATCTGGTTTATAACCGGTACCAGGTGGTTTATAACCGGTACCAGGTTTGTAACCAGTATATGGTTTATAACCAGTACCGGGTTTATAACCGGTATCTGGTTTATAACCGGTACCAGGTTTGTAACTGGTACCAGGTTTATAATCGGTACCAGGTTTATAACCGGTACCAGGTTTGTAACCAGTATATGGTTTATAACCGGTATCTGGTTTATAACCAGTATCCGGTTTATAGCTGGTATCCGTTTTATGACGGATATCTGGGTTAATCCAAATATCTCTTTTTTTATAACTTGGTTTATAACCAGGTTTAGGTTTATAACCGGTATCTGGTTTATAATCGGTACCAGGTTTGTAACCGGTATATGGTTTATAACCAGTATCAGGTTTGTAACTGGTATCTTTTCTTCTATAACTAGTATCCGGTTTTAATTTATTAGTTTTTTCTACTTTAGATTTATTAGGATCAAATTTCGATCTAGATTGTCTAGGGTCTGGCATATTCTTTTTAATAACTCCCTTTTACTTTATTATTTATTAATATTATTTACTTTATTAAATATTAATTTAATTATTTATAATTAAATTATTTAATATTAATTATTTATTTACTTTTAAATTATTTACTCTATATCTTATTAAAAAAAAAATAAAAACATCATATATTCTTTTGCTTTATTGGTTTTTTAACACCATATTTTGAGCGTCCTTTTAAACGATCTTCTACTCCATCCGCATCACGATTTCCACGAATAATACGATATTTAACTCCAGGTAAATCTTTAACACGACCTCCTCTAACTAATACATGAGAATGTGTTTTTAAATCATGTCCTTCTCCTGGTATAGCTGCAATAACAATCGGACCAGACGTTAATTCTACTCTAGCAACTTTTCTAAGAGCTGAATTAGGTTTTTTAGGTCTAACTGTGTTAAGTTAACAAATTAGTTACTTTACAGAGCTACATACATGAAATTTTAATTTCATATGGCTCCCCATAATTTAATATGAGTTAATTTCAGCTTATCTTATATTTTTTTTATTTACTAGTCTTTTATGCTTATTTTATTATATTTACATTTATATATTACCCCTAAAAAAGAAGAAGCTATAAGTACACCAAAATATATTTTGATAAGAGAGTATGATCCTGGCTCAGGATGAATGCTGGCAACATGCTTGACACATGCAAGTTGAACGAGAAATAGAAAAACTATTTCTAGTAGCGAACGGGTGCGTAATTACATAAGAACTTATCCTTTTAAGAAGGAAATAACAAATGGAAACATTTGCTAATGTCCTATAAGCTGAAAAGTAAAAGGATTAAAATCCACTAAAGGTAAGGCTTATGTCTGATTAGTTAGTTGGTAAGGTAACAGCTTAACAAGACAATGATCAGTAATTGGTCTGAGAGGATGATCAATCACACTGGAACTGAGACAAGGTCCAGACTCCTACGGGTGGCAGCAGTGGGGAATTTTCCGCAATGGGCGAAAGCCTGACGGGGCAATGTTGCGTGAAGGCAGAAGGCCGACAGGTTGTAAACTTCTTTTGTGAGAAAATAAGAAAAATGACAGTATCTCAAGAATAAGCATCGGCTAACTCTGTGCCAGCAGCCGCGGTGAAACAGAGGATGCGAGCATTATCCGGAATTATTGGGCGTAAAGTGTTTTAAGGTGGCTTTATAAGTCTATCGTTAAATCTCAGAGCTTAACTCTGATTAGGCGATTGAAACTATTTAGCTAGAGTTTGAATAAAGCAAGGGGAACTTCTAATGAAGCGGTTAAATGTGTTGATATTGGAAAGAACACCAAGAGCGAAAGCACCTTGTTGATTCAAAATTGACACTGATAAACGAAAGCTAGGGTAGCGAGAGGGATTAGACACCCCAATAGTCCTAGCTGTAAACAATGGATACTTAGCATTACTATATGAAAAGATAGTAAGCTTAAAGCTAACGCAATAAGTATCCCGCCTGGGAAGTACGTTCGCAAGAATGAAACTCAAAGGAATTGGCGGGGGTTCGCACAAGCGGTGGAGCATGTGGTTTAATTCGATGCAAAGCGAAGAACCTTACCAGGGATTGTATGTCGTAATCTTTCTGAAAAAGTAAGATACGTATTTATTTAATATAAATAAATACGTAGACACAGGTGGTGCATGGCTGTCGTCAGCCCGTGCTGTCAGGCGTAGGGTTAATTCCCATAACGGGCGCAACTCCCATGTTTAGTTACCAATTTATGGTACTCTAAACAAACAGCTGATGAAGATACTAAATTAGAGGAAGGTGGGAAAGACGTCAAGTCATCATGCCCTTTATACTCTGGGCTACACGCGTGCTACAATGGCTGGGACAAAATGTTGCAATCCTGTAAAGGATAGCTAAACCTAAAACCCAGTCTCAGTTCGGATTGCGGGCTGCAACTCGCCCGCATGAAGTCGGAATCGCTAGTAATCGCTGGTCAGCAATACAGCGGTGAATAAGTCACCGGACCTTGTACACACCGCCCGTCACACTCAGGGAATTGGTCATGCCCTAACTCATTAAATATGGTGGTAAAGGTGAGGCTGGTAACTAGAGTGAAGTCGTAACAAGGTAGCTGTACCAGAAGGTGTGGCTGGACTACCTCACAAAAGGAAAATTTAAAATAATAAAAACAAAACGAAAAAAAGCTTGTGATGAATACCTTGGTACCTAGAAACGAAGAAGGGCGCTATTAATAACGAAATGCTACGGTTAAAATAATCGTAGATTCCCGAATAGATTAATCTTTATAACTGCTTGGTTTATTTCAAGTCAGAGATAACCTGGAGAACTGAAACATCTTAGTATCCAGAGGAAAATAGACAAAAAATGTCAATTCCCTTAGTAGTGGTGAGCGAACTGGGAAATAGCCTAAATCATTTAACTAAAAATGAGGTTGTGGGAAATAAATAAAAATAATAAAAAAATACTTTTTTAATGTTAGACGAATCATTATACCCTAGAGGGTTAAAGTCCCGTAGTTAAAAACATATAAAAAATAATTTTTTGTTATATTATTCCCAAGTAACACGAGAAATGTTTATCTTGTGCGAATCTGCAAGGACCACCTTGCAAGGCTAAATATTACTAGGTAACCGATAGTGAACAAGTACCGTGAGGGAAAGGTAAAAATTTTCTAACAAGAGAATTCATAATGAAATTGCAAGCTATCAAATTATAGAAGGAGAAAATAATAGTCTCTAACTGTGTGCTTGTTGAAGAACGAGCCAGCGACTCATAAATATTGGCTTTTAAAGGTTAAGGTGTAGTAATACTGAAGCCATAGCGAAAGCAAGTCTTAAAAAGGCAAAAAAATAGTCATTATTTATGGACCCGAACCTGAGTGATCTATCTATGAACAGGATGAAGCTTAAATAAAATTAAGTGGAGGTCCGAACCGATTGATGTTGCAAAATCAACGGATGATTTGTGGTTAGAGGTGAAATGCCACTCGAACTCAGAGCTAGCTGGTTCCCCCTGAAATGTATATAAGTACAGCGGTTAATAAAAAATATCCAGGGGTAAAGCACTGTTTTGACGAGGAAAATAAAAAATTACCAAATTAAAGCAAACTCTGAATACTGGATAAAAATATAACTAGTGAAACAATGTGGGATAAGCTTCATTGTTAAAAGGGAAACAGCCCAGATCATCAGTTAAGGCCCCAAAATGATTACTAAGTGGTAAAGGAGATGAAAATGCAAAGATAATCAGTAGGTTGGCTTAGAAGCAGCTATCCTTAAAAGAGTGCGTAAAAGCTCACTGCTAAATGCGTCTTTGTGCCGAAAATGTACGGGGCTAAGTAATCTGCCGAAACTTTGAGATATAAAAAAAATATCGGTAAGGGGGCGTTCCGTATTTAAATTTTTACGGAAGTGAGAATGTTGGCTTGAGTAACAAAAACATTGGTGTGAATCCAATGCCCCGAAAACCTAAGGAATCCTACGCAAGGTTTATCCACGTAGGGTAAGTCAGGTCCTAAGATTAAGCCGATAGGCACAGTTGATGGCCTACAGGTTAATATTCCTGTACTATTTCTTTGAAAAATTGTATTTTTAAGGGACGAAGAAGGCTAAGTTAACTGAAATATGGTTTATCAGTTCAAGGATTTAAATCAATTATTTTTTTGATGAGATCCGAGTATAAAACATTCATGTAAATGTATAAATAACCTATGTCATACTTCCAGGAAAAACTTAAAAATATATAAGAAGAAATACCTGTACCGTAAACTTACACAGGTGGGTGAGTAGAGTATACTAAGGGGTACGAGATAACTTTCTCTAAGGAACTCGGCAAAATAACTTCGTAACTTCGGGACAAGAAGTGCCTATTTATAGGTTGCAGTGACCAGGCCCAGACGACTGTTTAACAAAAACACAGGTCTCCGCAAAGTCGTAAGACCATGTATGGAGGCTGACGCCTGCCCAGTGCTGGAAGGTTAAAGAAGTAGGTTATCTGATGTCAGAAAAGCTTACAACTAAAGCCCCAGTAAACGGCGGCCGTAACTATAACGGTCCTAAGGTAGCGAAACTCCTTGTCGGGTAAGTTCCGACCTGCATGAAAGGCGTAACGATCTAGGTACTGTCTCAGAGAAAGACTCGGTGAAATAAAAATGTTTGTGAAGATGCAAACTAATTACACCTGGACAGAAAGACCCTATGAAGCTTTACTGTTCCCTATAATTGAATTTGCATTTTTTCTGTGTAGTAATAGGTGGGAGATAAAATTAAAAAATTTATCATTAATGAAAGACCACTCTGATAAAATTCAAAGTCTAATTTTATTAAAAAAAAAAGACAGTTTTAGGTAGACAGTTTATATGGGGCGTAGGCCTCCAAAAGAGTAACGGAGGCGCACAAAGGTTTTCTTAAACCATTATTAAAATTGGTTGTCAAGTGTAAAGGCAAAAGTAAGCTTAACTGTGAGACCCACTTGTCAAACAGAGACGAAAGTCGGTCTTAATGATCCGATAGTACTGTGTGGAAAGGCTATCGCTTAACGGATAAAAGCTACTCTAGGGATAACAGGCTGATCTTCCCCAAGAGTTCACATCGACGGGTAGGTTTGGCACCTCGATGTCGGCTCATCGCTACCTGGAGCAGTAGCATGTTTCAAGGGTTGGGCTGTTCGCCCATTAAAGCGGTACGTGAGCTGGGTTCAGAACGTCGTGAGACAGTTCGGTCCATATCCGGTGTAATCGTTGAAGCATTAATGGTTGTCTTTCCCAGTACGAGAGGATCGGAAAGGACACACCTCTGGTGTACTAGTTATCATTCCCATGGTAAATGCTAGGTAGCTACGTGTGGAGTGGATAACTGCTGAAAGCATATAAGTAGGAAACCCATCCAAAGATGAGTGCTTCCTATTTTTAATTTAATAAAATTATAAAGATAATAAGGTCTCAGTTAGATGAACTGTTATATATAATATAGGTTCTTAGTATATATATAGTAATATATGTAGCTTAAGGATACTAAAAGACCGAAAGAGGTTTGTTTTTTATTATTATAATTAGTTAATTATTAATTAGTTATAAAATAATTAATAATTAATGTGTTTCGGTGTTTTAGCAAAAAGGATCTACACTATTAAACATTTCGAACTTAGTGGTAAAATTTTTATGTGGTGACGATACTTTAAAAGACATTTTATGGAAAAATAACTTTATGCCGAAACTAAATATAAATAAAATAATAAGAATAATTTAAAAGTAAAAGTAAATGTATAAAAAAATACTAAAATAAAATAAGAGGTAAATTTTAATAATGAAAATAAAAAAAAGAATTTTTAAATATGTTTTAAGGAAATATGGTAAATATATTTTGAAAAAATATCATAAACAATTATTTGGTTTAATTTGTTATTTTTTTAAAAACAATATAATTTTTATTATACTTACTAGTTTGTATTATGGATTTTTGCATTTTATATTTTTAGGACCTGCATATTTGTATCTTGTTTATTTTTTAACTGGAAGTAGAATAACGGATGAAGTAAAAATACCCGCATTAATAGGTTTTCTTGTTGGACGGTTTATTATAATTATATCAACATTATATACTCCTTTCTATAGACTATTTAATAAACCTCATTGCATAACTACATTTATGGTTTTAATATTAGTTTGGCATTGGTTAAAAAAAAAAGATAGAAAGTTATATTATGATGATTATTATGATGATTTAGATAAAAGAAAATTAATTTTATTAACTAATTTAATAGTTCAGATTCTAAATTATTTTATTGTACCTAATTCAGCATTATTAAGATCTATGAATGTTTTTATTTTTAAATGTAATAATAAAAAAGTATTTTTATTATTTAATCTTGTCGGAAGTTTAATAGGATATTATGCTTTTATAATTGTAATTAATTTAATTGACATTTTTTTAATAAAAAAAATATTTTATAAAATATTTAAAAGAAAAATAATAAAAGGACAATATATATACCAAAAAATTTTTAATATTTTATTCTATTTAACATATTTAATTATTTTAGGAAAAATACCTTTTATTTTTAGCCAAAAATCATTTGATATTCAAGATGATTTAGATTTAGATGACGTAATTATGGATATAAAAAAAGAACAAGAAATAACACAATTACTAAAAGAAAAAAAAGATGATTATGACTCAAAACCATTATTACAAGTTTTTTTTGATTATCAAGGATGGGTTCAACCATATAGATATATAAGGAATAGAAATACAGAAAATTTTGTAAGAAAAGAAATGTCACAATACTTTTTTAATGGATATAATGAAGAATATAAATTTAATATTTTTTATACTTATTCTCCTAATCTATATAATTTTTTGAAATTAATTAATAAAACATTTTCACTAAAAGATTTAAATCACATATATATTGATGATACTAAATTATATTTTAAATGGAATTTTAGACATGAATTTTATGATCGAATAGATATACTAAATCAACTTATATATGATGATGATGAACAAACTTTTAAATATAGCGATTCAATTGAAACTAAAAAATTTAGATTTTTTGATTATATTGAAATTGAAGAAAATAAGAAAAAAATATTTAAAAAATTTTCATTAAATTATAACAAATTTAAAGGTAAGGAAGATGAAATATTAACTTCAGTTTCTTTTTTATTTGAACATATAAAAGATTTACATGAATTTTTCACAGAATATAAAAATATTTCAAAATGGTTTTATAATCTAGTTTCCGAAGTTAGATTTATGGAACAGGGTTGGAGTTTACAACCTGGTGTACGATCACGAAGATTTAAACGAGTTTTAATTGATAGAGATGAAGACGAAAAAGAAGATATTATAAAATCAGTTACTATTACTACTAATCCAAAATCAAAATATAAAAAAACTAAAGAACAAATAGATAAAGAAAAAGAACAACAGAGAGAAAAAGAACAAGATCAAAGTCGAGACTTAGTTTTTATGCGTTATTTTGCTAAATCAGATCATCGTAGAAATTTAATAAAAGGATCAATGCGGACTAAAAGACGTAAAACTAAAGTTTATAATTATTTTGAAAAAAATCTTTCTTCTGCCTTATTTGTAGATATAAAGAAAAAGAAATTAAAGTTGTTAAAAATTATTATTAATTATATAAATGATTTAATCTTTAAGAAAAAAAAAAAAAGTACTGATGAAATATTTATAGAAAATACTGAACAAATTGAACAAATTTCTGTCAAAGATGCAGAACTTTGGGATATAGTACCATTATTACATGGATTCAGAGGTGTTATATTAAGGATTCATTCATATTTAAGAAGACATATTATTTTACCATCATTAATAGTAGCTAAAAATATTGGTCGTATACTTCTTTTTCACCATCACGAATTACATGAAGATTTTGAAGATTTTCGTAAAGAAACACATATAATGTGTACCTTTAATGGTGTTCAATTATCAGAAAAAGAATTACCAAAACAGTGGATAACTGAGGGTATGCAAATAAAAATTTTACATCCTTTTAAACTTAGACCTTGGCGTAGTCATAAAAATAAAGAACGTAAATCTTGTTTCTTAACCTTTTTTGGAAAAGAAACTAATATACCTTTTGGTGCTCCTAGAAAACAATCTTCTTTTTTTAAACCTATAATTAAATATATAATAAAACATTGTAACATTGATCTAACTCTAATAATAAAAAATAAAAAATTGGATAACCAAAAAGAATTATTATATTTAAAAAAAAAAGAAGAAACCGAAACAAAAATTATAAATATTAGAGCAAAAACTATTATGATAAAAAAAATGACTCCTAAAAATATATTAACTAAAACTAATACTAAATTATTTAAGTTGTCAAAATATAAAATAAAACGAATAAAATCTAAAGATTATTTATTTTCATTTTTTGTATTAAAAGTTTTTAAAATAAGCAATATTATTGTAAATATATTTTTTAAAAATATTATCATGTCTTTAGATAAAATTATAATAAGTACTTTAAAATATTATATAGAAAAAGAAGAAAATAATAAATTTAAAATAAATAAATTTATATTTGACAATATAAAAAGTAATAAAAAATTTATATCACAAGCATATGTATTTTATAAAATTTTACAACAAACTAATAATGAAACACTAGGTAATACATGGAAAGATTTATTAAATATTAGTAAAATTAATATTGAAAATATACCTCAATATTACAATTCTAAAATGTATAAAATATATGAATATTCATATTTTTCTTCAAATTATTTAAATAAAAATGATAATTATTTAATTAAACAAGAAAAATTACTAAATTTTTATAATAATCTATATAGTCTTAATAAAGAAACCTATAATGAATATAATAATGTTTTTAATAATGAAAATAATATTATTAATACTGAATATGAATTTAATAAATGGGCAAAAGATTTAAAACAATATACGTTGACACTAAACTCTATTTTTGATATTATAAGAAAAAAAAATGAGATACAAGATAAAAAAAATAAAGATATAAATGAAGAAGATAAAATAGAAGACATAGAACAAACTAATATAAATATAGAAAGTGCTGATATTGATATATCTTGTGAAATGCTAAATGATAATGATGATGAAAATATCAGTAAAATCAAAACTGAAGGAGAAACTAGTAATAAAGATAAAAATGAAGAAAAAATTAGTAAAGATGAAGATGTAATCATAAAAAAAATACTACATAAACAAAAAAAAAAATCTCAAAAACTAGATAAATCTACAAAAGAAAGATATATTAAAAATCTTTTCCAATTAGAGTGGACTAATATTTCAATAAATAAAAAAATATTTAGTAATATAAGACTATATAGTCGTTTTGTTCGTTTAATTAAAGCTAACAAATTTGAGGGATCTTCTCTTTTTTTTTCTACATTAAAAAAAGATGAAATAGATTTATCTATATTACCTTTAAGAAGAAAAAATTTTGATAAATTAATTAATTTTAATATAATTAATTATAACCCTACTCCTTTAAAAAAGCATAATCCTTATGAGAAATATATATTTATACAACAATTAATTGCCGTTTCTTTCACTAAAGAATTTATTAATAAAGATATCTTAGGATTATGTTTTCTTCCTGAAAATTTGTTGTCAACTATACATCTTAAAAAATGGCGTATTTTAACAAATTTAAATTTATATCATAAGTTATCATCACATAAAGAAGATAATTTTAATGAGTATGAATTCGATTTTGAATTGTTTGATTTATTTGATTTATATAATGATGAATATCTGTATTATAATTCAAAAGAAGTTTGTAAATTTAAAAAATATTTATGGCCTAATTTTAGGTTGGAAGATATAGCTTGTATGAATCGTTATTGGTTTAATACAAATAATGGAAGCAGATTTAATATATTAAGGTTAAAAATGTATATTATATATTAATAGAGTAACATTAATTGTACTAAAAATAATATTATAAAATTATGAAAAATGTATTTATACACAATCATATATTAAAAAAAATTAAAAAAACTAAAGGACAAGAAAATATAATAAAAACTTGGTCAAGATCTTCTAATATAATACCAACTATGGTTGGTCATATATTTTCTATATATAATGGAAAAATACATGTCCCAATTTGTATAACAAAACTTATGATAGGTCATAAAATCGGAGAATTTGTACCAACTTTAAAATTCTTAGGTCATAAAGAAAAAAAAAAAAAAAAAGATTGAAAAAAAGAGCTCCAAAACACAAATCTAAACTTACTTCTGCTACTTATAAACCGGAATCTAAAAAAATTATTTCTAAACGTAAAAAATATTCATCTAAAAAAAAAAAAGCAAAACCTGATTCTAGAACTACTAGAAAATCAAAAAATCAATAATAAATTAAATGGGAACAAAAGCAAATCCAATAAGTCATAGACTTGTCATTACTGAAAATTATAATTCGTTTTGGTTTTTTAATAAAAAAGATTATTCTATAAATTTGAAAGAAGATGAAAAATTAAGAAATTGTATCACAAGTTTTTTTAACACGATTTATAAATCAACTAATATAATTGAAGGTATTATAATAAAAAGAAAAATTAATTTTATTAAAATACAAATAAAAGTTTTTACCTATTTAAAATTAAGAAAATTCAATATAAAACAAAAATTACGTAAAACTATTTTCAATTTTAGTAAAAATAAAAAAAATATTAGAATAGGTGTAACTATTTTAAAAATAGCAAAACCTTATGAAAATGCAAATTTTATTACTAGGTATATTGAATTTCAATTAAAAAATAGAATTTCTTTTGGTAAAATATCTTGGAAAATTTTAAATTTAGTTGAAAAAAACACAAATATAGAAGGAATACAAATTAAAATATCGGGACGATTGTATGGAAAAGAAAGAGCATTCGTTAAATGGACAAGAGAAGGATCTTTACCTTTACATACAATTAAAGCTAATGTTGATTATTGTTCTAAATCCATTAAAACAAGATGTGGAATGTTGGGTTTAAAAGTATGGATTGTAAAAAAAAAATAAATTAATTAATAAGTTATAAATTTGTAAAGTAAAATAATTATTTAATAATTATTAAATAGTTTTTTCTTTATTAATTTACCTAAAATACTAGGTAAATTAAGTTTCTTTTTTTTTTCGAGGTTAATACATACACACATGTTATGTATTATTTGGCTTATTATTTGATTAAAAAAATAAATATTATTTAATAAATAAATAATAAAAATAAAATAAGGGGAAAATTAAATATATGATATTCGTATGTGGTGCAATAATTATGATGCTTATTGATTATTATATAAACAATTATTTGGATGATTAAAATTAATACATATAACATGTGTAACACATGTTATGTATTAATTTGGCTTATTTGATTAAAAAAATAAAATATTTAATAAATAAATAATAAAAATAAAACAAGAAATAATAAAAATAAAACAAGGGGAAAATTAAATATATGATATTCGTATGTGGTGCAATAATTATGATGCTTATTGATTATTATATAAACAATTATTTGGATGATTAAAAATAATACATATAACATGTGTAACACATGTTATGTATTATTTGGCTTATTTGATTAAAAAAATAAAATATTTAATAAATAAATAATAAAAATAAAACAAGGGGAAAATTAAATATATGATCTATGTATATACAATAATTATAATACTTATTGATTATTATATTAAAATTATTAAAAATTATGTTAATGAAAAATATAAAAATTATTTTTATAAAAAATGTAAAGAAAAATATAAAAATAAATACAAATATAAATATAAATTTTTGTATGAAAATAAAAAAAAATATCGAATTCCTAAACCCATTTATCGTTACGGTTTTGGTGGTTTTGGTTTTAATGATGGTGGTATAAACGGATATGATGGTGGTGGTGGTAACGGAACACCCTTTAAAAAAAAATAATATTTTTACAAATGAAGACTAATAATAGAAAAATAAAATTCATGAAACAACATAGAGGTAGAATGAAAGGTGTTGCTTGTCGTGGAAATAATATTTCTTTTGGAAAATATGCTTTAAAAGCTCAAGAATGCTCCTGGATTACAACTAAACAAATAGAAGCTGGACGTCGGTCAATAACAAGATTTTTAAAACGTGAAGGAAAAATCTGGATACGCATATTTCCAGATAAACCAATTACATTAAGATCAACGGGAACAAGAATGGGATCTGGAAAAGGTAATCCTCATTCTTGGATATTTGTTTTAAAACCTGAACAAATAATTTATGAACTTTCAAATATATCGGAAATTTCTGCACAAAAAGCTTTTAAAATTGCTGCATCAAAAATATCTATAAAAACAAAATTTATAAAAAAAATAATAAAATGATTCAAAGACAAACTTATTTATTAGTAATAGATAATAGTGGCGCTCATAAATTAATGTGTATAAATAAATTAGGAGTTAGTAATAATTGTAAATATGCACATATAGGTGACATTGTTATTTCAGTAATTAAAGAAACTAGACGTCACAATCCAACTATTGAAAAATCAGAAATAGTAAGAGCTGTTATTGTACGTACATGTAAAGAAATAAAACGTAATTCAGGTATTACATTAAAATTTAATGATAATGCTGCTGTTATAATTGATAAAAATAAAAATCCAAAAGGCACACGTATTTTTGGTATAATTACTCAAGAATTACGGAAATTAAAATTTACAAAATTAATATCATTAGCATCAGAAATATTATAAACAACAATATTATGAGTAATATAGCAAATATTATAACTAAAATTAGAAATGCTTATCTTATAAAAAAAAAAATAGTTTGTATATCGTATACTAAATTTTCATCTGAATTTGTAAAGATACTTTACAAAGAAGGATTTATTGAAAATATTAGATATCACAAAGAAAATAAAAATATCTTTATAATATTAACATTAAAAGAAAAAAAACAAATACATATAAAATATATACGTAATTCACATAAATTTTTTTATGTGAATCATAAAAAACTTCCTAAAATTCTAGGTGGTATGGGTTTAAGTATAATTTCAACTTCTTCTGGATTAATGACTAATAAAGAAGCTCGATTAAAAAATATAGGTGGAGAAGTACTATTGTATATATGGTAAGTGGTGTTACCACATATAGTACAAATATATTGTATAATTAAATAATGAAAATATAAATAAAAAATATGAAAATAAGATCTTCAGTTAAAAAAATTTGTAAAGAATGTAGGTTAATTAGAAGAAAGAAAAGAATATTGATCATTTGTTCCAATCCAAAGCATAAACAAAAACAACACTAAATATTACTTACATTTACATATGATGAAACTAAAAAAATCAACAAGTATTAGTAAAAATAAAAAATTAATTAGTAAAAAACTAAAAAAATCAACAAGTATTAGTAAAAAATTAAACAAATTAACAAGTGTCCAACGTCGAAAGTTCGCGTTTACACTAAATATGGGTATAATTCATATTATATCTAGTTATAATAATACAATTTTAACAATTAAAGATAGACTAAAACAAGTATTATTTGTAACTTCTACAGGTGTATATGGATTTAAACATACAAAAAAAGGAACTCCTTTTGCAGCTTATACAATGGCTAGTAAAGTATTCCAAAGAATAACAATTAAACATGCTATAATATTAATACAAGGACCTGGTACTGGAAACGATGCTGTTTTAAGAGTTATATATGATATGAAAATAAAAATAATATATATGCGAAATTTAAATAAGTTACCACATAATGGTTGTAAATCTCCAAAAAAAAGACGAGTATAATTTATGTAAAAGTTAAAAATCATATTAAAATTACAATCTAATTTTAATATATAGGTTATGAACCTATCTAAACCTATTAAAAGTAAGAAATATGGTATATATATATATAATAGTATATGACAAATTTAAGACAAATTAATAAAAAAAAAAAGAAACATAAGAAATTAAAAAATATACTTAATGGGTGTCCTCAACTGCAAGGAAAATGTAAAAGGTTGTATGTGTGACTCGTATAGACATATATATATATATATATGGTATGGTGAATTTATGATAAAAGAATAAAATTCCATTGAAAAAAAAGTTTCAATGAGCGGAAAAAATAAATAAAAATGCATATCAATAAGGTTAGTATTAAAACAAATTAAAAAAAAAAAATGTCGTTACAAAATAATAAATTGCATAAAACTAAGAGTTAATTAAAATATGTATGATACAAATTATATTTTAATATAGATTCCGGCATATTAATAAAACCTCAATGTACTAAATTTAACATAAAAACGATGGAAATTAATTTTATTTATTATTTACAATTACGATATATATATATATACATGTATAATAACCGATATAATGTAAATAAAATAACCATAACAATAAAATTATACTAAATGATTTTTATTATTATGGATTAGATGTCATTATGTTATATATCGTATATAATACAAAAGTAATTTAAGTAAATTCATTATAACTAAAATTAATAAGGAAAGTTAAAAAAGCAAATGCTTATTTTTTGTTTTTATCATATATAGGATTAATATTTTTATTTTTAACCAATCGATTTTCTTTAACGTATATGTTTTTTTTATTATATATATTGTTATTATTCTTAGATATAATATCCTTGTTTGCAAAACTATTTTTATTCTTAGATTTAATATCCTTTTTTGTAGTAATATAAATAATTTTAGGAGATAAAAGAGCTGCTATACGAGCTTTTTTTATTTCAGCAGCAATTAATTTTTGTTGTTTTAATTCTAATTTTGTTGTTGTGATGCGTGCAATTTTTCCAGATTTTATTATAAAACGTTTAATACTTTGTATATTTTTATAATTTATCTCATCTTTTAATAAAACTTTTTTTTTAATAATTCTTTTTTTTACGAATTTCTTTTTTCTTATATATTTATAATCATTTCTATATAACAAATCATCCAACTTATAATAATTTTTGAATTCATCATTACTATTACTATGTTTTTTATAATTTTTATCTTTTTTTTTTTTGATTTTAGATAATAAATCATCTAATACAAGTATATTTTTTTGTTTAATTTTCATATTTTTTTATTTATATTTTAATAATTTAGTTAGTTATTATTATAAATTTATGTAAATTAATAAATTCCATGGAATTTAAATATTTCCATAATTGTTTCTTTAAAAAGATTACGAGGTACAAGTAGATCACAAGAACCTTTTTCATATAAATATTCAGCTTCTTGTAAACCTTCAGGTACTTCTATATTTAATACTTTTTCAATTACTCGTTTACCAGCAAAAGCTATGTATGCATCAGGTTCAGCGATAATTATATCACCAAGCATACCAAAACTAGCTGTAACTCCACCTGTCGTTGGTGATGTTAATATAGAAATATATAATGAATTTTTTTTCAATTTATAATAATAAAGTGCAGAAGAAATTTTCGCCATTTGCATTAAACTTAAAATTCCTTCTTGCATTCTAGCTCCACCTGAAGCACATATTATAATAATGGGTAAAGATTTTTCAGTAGCATATTCAATTAAACGAGTTAATTTTTCACCAACAACCGAACCCATACTACCTCCAATAAAACTAAAATCCATAAATCCAATTGCTATAAGAACACCATTTAATTTACCTATACCAGTTTGTACGGCTTCAATAAAACCTGTTGTTCTAACGTGATATATAAGATTATCTATATAAGTGTCAAAATTTGAATTATAAATACTATCATCTTCAAATTCAGAAGATGTATAAACTCCAAATTCAGGACCTGGATAAACTTCGAATTCTTTAGATTCCTTATCAGATTCGTTATCATCAGATTCGTTATCATCAGATTCGTTATCATCAGATTCGTTCTTAGTATTTGTATTAATATTAATGTTTGTATTATTTTTATTATCTAATTTATTTTCTATAAGTTCATTTTTAGATAATTTTTCACTTTCTATACTTTCTCTAAATAAATCATTATATCCTAATCTTAATAATATTTCTCTATCATATGACTCAAATCCTAGTTCCTTGATTGCTTCCTTATCTAAATTTAATTCTTTAATTACATCTTTTAATACTAAAATTACTTCATCGGGCAATTTATTTTCTTTTTCAAAATTTAAATCAAAATCAATAGGATCTACAATAAATAAATTTTTATCTTTTTCAAAAGGTTTCCAGCTATTTTGATCAAGTAATAAATTAATTCTTTCTTGACTATTAATTTTCATGTGAATTCCACATATTTCACAAACAAAAAATTCTTCTCTTATATATGATTTATAATTTAAACCTTCACAATTATCACATTGAAACCATAAATGTTTAACTCGCATTCCAGGAACAATATAACGACGATCTATATTATTAACAAAATAAAAAAAACTTAAATTATTGTAAACTTCAAAATCTATATAATTTTCAATATGATTTTCCCAATAAGTGTTAAAATTTATATTATTAACATCATTAAAATCAACAAAATCATAATATTTTAATAAACTTAATTCATTATGAGTTTCAAGAAAGTTAAAGTAATTCTTATCATTTTTTATATTTTTTGATTCAAAAAATATAAAAAAATTATTTAATTTATCAACAATATTAGTATCATTTTCAAAAAATTTTATACAAACAAAATAAAAATCTTTATTGTTTTTATTAATCATATTATTAATTTTTAATTTTTATAGATATTTATCATAATATTTTTATAGATATTTATCATAATATATAATATTTATCATAATATATAGTTGATATAGATTTTCATAATATATGTGTCTGTCATAATATATGCAAATTTCTATATAATTTATATGGGTATCTATATAATTTTTTAAATAAAACAAACAATTTAATATAAACAATTGTATAATTTCATTTTTTAATTTTAACAAATATAATAGGTATGTATACATCATATATAATTGAAATATTAATATTAAGTTACAACAATTATAATAAAAATAATTATAATTTTAAATACTAAATTTATGTCATCACATTATCATTATACTAAACCAATTTATAAACAATTAACACGTTTTGGTATTTTTATTAAAAAAAAAAGAAAAATAAGAAAACGAAATCCAAGGGAAAAATCTCGTTATCATGAAAAATTGGAAGAAAAACAAAAATTACGTTTTTATCATGGAATTGGTGAAAAACAATTACGCAAATATATTTATATTTCAAAAAAGTCTAAAGAACCTACAAATGAAGCATTAACTAAATTATTATTCATGCGCTTAGATCATGTTATTGTAAATTTGGGTATATGCCATACAATTTTTGAGGCACGTCAATATATTTCCCATAAAAATATTTTAATTAATAATAATTTAGTTAATTTTCCAAATCATTGTTGTAATATAAATGATGAAATAACAATTTTATCATCTAAAAAAAAATTAATAGTTTCTAAAAAAAAACTTGTAAATGAAAAAGAATGGATATCATTGAAAAGTAATAAAACAAAAATTATTGAATATTATTCTAATATAAAAAACTAATAAATAAAAATATTATGACAAAAAAAAGTATAATAGTTCGTGAAAATAAAAAAAAAAAATTAGAAAATAAATATTATTTAACTTATTCTATTTTAAAAAGTCAAATAAAAAAAAATAAGTTATCAAAATCCAAAAAAATAAATAAAATAAAAAACAAATTAAAAACTTTGCCACGTAATAGTTTAGCTGTACGTTTACGAAAACGTTGCTTAGTAACAGGTAGACCACGTAGTTATTATAGATATTTTGGACACTCTAGACATTTTTTATATAAAAAATTTAATTTATGTTTATTGCCTGGTACAAAAAAATCGAGTTGGTGATTCTTTTATATTTATTTATTCGGAAATATAAGAAATAAGCGCGAAGTGGAGTAATCAGGTAGCTCACAAGGCTCATAATCTTGAGGTATGGGTTCAAATCCCATCTTCGCAAAGCCCCTATCGTCTAGTGGTTTAGGACATCTCTTTTTCAAGGAGAAAACAGGGATTCAAATTCCCTTGGGGGTTACCTTTTCCTTTTTCAGAA